GAGTCTTCTGACAAAAAATTCGGCACACTCCAAGATGTTCTATTTTTACATAAAAATGTATTCGCTCAAGAAGGACTCCAGAAGATATTAATCGTAAAAAAGAGGATTGTTTACAAGGAAACACTAATAGAAATTCGTATTCATATATATATAAATTATATAAGAACCAAAATAGTCTTTTATTTTCTTTTGAAAATACGTAAATAGATTTTTTCGGAATAATGAGACTATTCCAATTATAATATTCGTGGAGAAGGAACTGCAATAAATGTAAAGAGAGAACATCCTGGATCCAGGATTGAAGCATTTGGACCAAGATTTCCATATGGACGGGATAGGGTATTAATATATCGGACAGATAATTTAAATGCAACAATTTATCCTCTAAAAAAGGAAATATTGAATGACTAGATTGTAAATTGTGAGATTTTGGTATTTCTTTTTCTTCAAGAGAAGATATTAACTGCAGCGAAAATGGAATTTCTACAATGACTGCAAAACCTTCAGATAGAATCTGAGAAAAAAAATGAAAATAATTGTTATGCCCAACAAATATCTTTTGGTAAATATCATTAACCGAATAAATCAAATAATTTTTTTGATACATTCGAATAATTAAACGTTTCACAAGTACTGAACTAAATTTATTGTCATAACCCAAGGAGTTTTGGGGTTCATAAAAAATTGAACTATTTAACCCATGATCATAAGCAAATACGTAAATATATTCTTGAAAGAGAAGTGGATATAGAAACTGTTGTTGCCGAGATCTATCTTCTTCTAAATATCCTTGTAATTCTTCCATTTATATTTCCACGTGAAGTAGAGGTAGAAGGAACTTCTTGAGTTATAAAATAACTGATACATAGTGCAATATGGTCAAAACAGAGTATTATGTATTATGTATAATAAAGAAGATTATGTATATATACAATAATAATAAAAAACCTGTAAAGGAAAGAGGGAATCCAATCAATAGGTTTTTTTACTCCCCTTTTTCTATCAAAAATGGTTTATCTTCGTTATAATTATAATTACAAGAGGATAATGACCCTTTATTTTTGCAACCTGATTGCTCTTTTGATTTTGGAATTAATTATCTTTATCAGTATACTGTTTCTTTTACACATTCGTCTCTAACCCATAATAATCAATATTTAGGATTCATAAAAAAAAAAAAGAATCAATGGTCTCCTCACGGGAGACCCCATCCTTTCCCGTACCAGGCACTAATCCATTTTTAACGTCTAACTAGATCGGGTAATCATTTAATTCAAATTAAGAACATAAGCTCGTTGCTTTTTGGTTTATCAGAATTGGAATTGGAGCCATGAAGCTCTATCCATTTATTCACTAGACCAAACTATAAATTTGAATTTGTCCACTTCCCTACCAAAAAAATTGTAAGAATTGAGTAAGGAGAAATTCTTAATTTCACTTTCATTTTAATTTGAAATTTTTTTCAATGAAAATAAAATAATAAATCTATTATTTTATTATATTACGTATTACGACATGCTGCTTTTTCCATTCATTACCTTTGAGGATCAGTCGTGGTCTTATAGACTCTACCAAAAGTCTGGACGAATTTATTGCTTCATCAAAATGTGTAAAAGATCATAGTCGCACTTAAAAGCCGAGTACTCTACCGTTGAGTTAGCAACCCAACCCTTCAAAACAAAAGTTGGATATGTAGATACGATCAAAATAAAAAACCAATTGAATTAGACTGCGCGACCCCATCAAAACATTGAATTAAGAACAAATCTTTCTTGTTGATTTATTAATCAATTAGAAAAAAATGTATAGATCATAGTAAAAAACACCAAATTCCTAATAGAAATGCCAAAATTCCGACGGACCAATCGTTTATTTATATTTATTTATACATATACATTTTTTTATTTAACCCAATTAACCCAAGTTAAGAAAAATTAAGAAAAAAAAACACATCTTATATGACAGTAAACCCGGCAATACAAACCCGTCATTTGACTGAAGTGAATTGAAAACCAAATCCAATAATACAATATAGGATAGGGTCAGGATAAAGAGATTTCTTTATCTACGATCAATTATATTTGTTCAATATAACATTGTCAATATAAATATGACTAGAATGGTGATAAAACGAATAAAAAACTTAAGTAAATCAAATAAAGATTTTTGTTGGATTGGCACAAACAAAAAAATATAAATAAATCAGAAATTTTTATAAAATAAGGAAGAGATAAAGACAGACAGGTTTATTCAATCAATAAAGGATAAACAAGATTAATTCCTTGTTTGTTGCTGGATTCCTATAACAGGAAAAGGATAAATTATAGATAATAAATTGTAGGTAAATAATTACACTATATATATATATATATTTATTCCTCCCCCCCTTTTTTCTTTATTTTATTTTGGTCTTTTTTCTTTTAATTAACTTTTAATTTTAACTAATTAACTCGAAATTTTTTCTTTAAATTTAAATAAATCTGCTTTCCTAAAAATGTCAGAAACAGTTCCTGTTGGTTGAGCACCTTTTTCAAGGAAATATAGAATAGCGGGAACGTTTGAATAAGTTTGATTATTTATCGGATCATAAAAACCCACTTTTCGAAGATCTCTCCCTTCTCGTCGGGATCGAACATCAATTGCAACGATTCGATAGATGGCTCATTGGGATAGATGCACATAAACAATCTCCCCCAGAAACGTATAAGAGGTTTTATCCTCATACGGCTCGAACTCGAGAAAAAAAATTTTTTATTCGTACTCATAACTCAAGTTGGGTAATTCTGACATAGTCCCAGGGGAATATTTATTGAGCCGTCTCTAACCTCTTTTGTTTGTCTCATCCCGAGTCAATTATTCTGATCCCTTTCTTGAGACAATTGAAAATAGTGTTTCCTTGTTCCGGAATCCTTTATCTTTCCTTTATAAAATCATTGGATTTAGACATTACTTCGGTGATCCTTACTCCTTTTCAAAAGGGCAGCAACATACCTTTTGTTTTTTGTTATTTTCTTCTATTTCTATATAATCTATATAAATATAAATGGAATACGAAGAATTGATTTCCTAGGATACACCTTTCTTTTTATCGAAAAAAAAACTTTTTTTTTTTTTTACTTGTTTCAAGTTTAAACCTTTCGATTTTTTTTTATTGATATTGAGGATATATTTACAAAGTTGGTCTAACTTATTGATTGATTAGCACTAACCCTAGATTCTTCCCCTTGATATTGATAAATAAATGAAATAAATCAATCTTTTCTACTCGAGCTCCATCACGTACTATCAATCTAAGACAAATTAGATTCCTAATGGAACAGAACAAATTATGTCGAGACAAGAGCATCCTCATTTTTATGGAAAATGGTGGATGTAAAAATCCACAGCCGATCATGTCCTTCAAGTCGCACGTTGCTTTCTACCACATCGTTTCAAACGAAGTTTTACCATAACATTCCTCTAAAAAAAAAAAAAAAAAAAAATGAAATTCAATTGAATTTCAAACCATGATGAAATATATTTAAGGTTAAATATATTTCATTTAATATGTGTAATCATGAATAGTCATTGGCTCAACAAGCAGTATATAATATAATAGTCCATACTTTCTACCTATGGATAGTTTCTACCTATGGATAGAAAAGTATTCTATACACTTTTTGCGAATCTGGGATAAGGATAAAGTTCAGTAAGAATGATCAAATTGATTTACCTCGATATTCTATCATAATGAATAAAACATATTTATAAAAAAAAAAAAACGTTTGCTAAAGACTCATTTACATCTCCAACAGATTGTTCAGGATGGTCAATCATGAAGGATACATATTTATATAATATAACAATAACAAACAAAAAAACTATAAAACTCAAATTGATTAATATTCATTTTAATTGAATATGTTTAGTTTAAAAAACTGGAGCAAAATCCATTATTAATCAAATAAACTCGTCCAACGACCCCAAAACAAAAGGTCGTAAATTTCTAGAAACTATTGATTTATCATACTTTTTCAAGTACCAACCAAGAGTTCATAAAAAAAAATATTAAATATTATTAAACATATTACAATTATTTACAATTATATATATAATTATTATATTATATATATAATTATTATATATAATTATATATAATATATATGAGTATATATATGAGTATAGGACTTTACCTTGTTTATTTTATATGATATGATCATATGGATTTTTTATGGTTATATGGATTTTTTTTTTATTTTGTTTTACTTCAGGTTCGACAATTTTTCCATCAATTTCATAAAAAAGTTCAATTCAAGTACAAGTATATGAAATATACTAATTTCCCCCAATCCTTACTTTACATTACATAGATTTACAAACATATATTTCCAATAATTTTTATTTGATAAATCGAGAAATCTAAGATATAAGATAGAAAGAAATGGAATTCCGACAATTCTCCTATTTTGTTACCATACCACAACTTTAGAGGTTTTCTAAGACTGATGATGAAACTGATGAAATTAGTAACAAAAACTCGCTATTCTTTAGTATCATCTCCAAATTGGGATACCGATTTTTTACTTTAGGCGTTGTGTAGAAGGGAAGAGGGATGTCTTTGTTTCACGCTGCAATTAAGAATGCATTATGTGATAATTCACATTTGATGAATATGTTATATTCAATTTAGTTAAATGGGTAACTAACTTAAAAATTAATATAACATAGTACGAGCATATTCAGAATGTGAATGATAAACCAAAAAATAATTTTAATTAAAAATGAAAAAAAAAAATACATTCTAAGAATTCAGAACAACTTTTTGTTCTCTTAAAGATTTTTTTGTTTTATGTGGGATACAGTGTGATCCTATCTTCTGTTTCTGATAGATAGGATCTGGGACGGAAGGATTCGAACCTCCGAGTAACGGGACCAAAACCCGCTGCCTTACCGCTTGGCCACGCCCCATTTTTATTCTTTGGCATTTGGCACTAGTAAAGACTACTAGTCTTATTAGTTATTGGTCAACCCCCCCAAAAAAAAAATACCCAAAAAAGTACATTACATAATATGTAATACATAATAAATACATATGAAATACATATGTAGCATATTTTTGTTGCTAGGATTTAAGACATATAAATTATATATATAATGTAATGTAAAAATGTAAAAATAATGTAATGTAAAAAATTCATTGATCATTACATAGAATTCAATTAAGATAATGTATGAAAGTCTAATTCCTTTCTTTTTCATTTTTCCCTTATAAAAATAATTCAATCAAAATAAAATTATCTAATACACAAGAACGAAATGTTTGTTATGCTTAATATCTTTAGCTTAATCTGTATCTGTCTTAATTCTGTCCTTTATTCGAACAGTTTTTTCTTTGCCAAATTGCCCGAAGCTTATGCGGTTTTCAATCCAATCGTGGATGTTATGCCTGTTATACCTCTTTTCTTTTTTCTATTAGCCTTTGTTTGGCAAGCTGCTGTAAGTTTTCGATAAAATTTTTAATACTTTGCCAAATAGACTCATTTTGCCAAATCCAAATCGATTCATGATTTATTCGATAATAAAATTCGAAAAATGAATAAGATCGACTCAGTATTACATTATTTTTATAAACCCTCGATTTCGATTCAAAAATTATAATTATTGTATAATTATAATTATTGTATATTATATTAATATAATATTAAAAATATTAAATAACCGCAAAGATTAATTTGGATCAGCTTATTTACTCGTTCTCACCTTTCAGTGAGCAAAGAGTTTACTGGGTCTAGGTCCCGTACTATGCCTAATTGTCGATATGACAAGAAGTTTTTTTTTTTTTTTAGTTGTAAGTGAAGTTGTAAGTAATAAATAATAAAGAAAAATCTTATTACATACAATACAAAGAAATTCGTAAAAATGACTTTCTTTTACAAATACAAAATTGAATTTTTTTTTGCTTTTGCAGGGGGGTCGTGTAAAATTAAACTAAAATTAAACAAACAAATTAAATAAAATAATAGATGTGTTGATAAAGAAAAAATAAGTAATCTATTCCCTTTTTTTTTTTAATAAGATTATTTTGGAGGTTGTGTAATGCTTAGTCTTAAACTCTTTGTTTACACAGTAGTGATATTCTTTGTTTCTCTCTTCATCTTCGGATTCTTATCTAATGATCCAGGACGTAATCCTGGACGTGAGGAATAATTTTTTTTTTCTAAATCTAAACTTTTCTTATTATTTTATCTATTCTATATTATAAATTTACCTATGATAAATTCAAGGAATTGAAATTCCTTTTGAAAGTTCGAAATCGAAAGTATCAAGCGGGTCGAGTAATCAGAGCAAGCGGAGAAAGAGGGATTCGAACCCTCGGTACTAATAATTCGTACAACGGATTAGCAATCCGACGCTTTAGTCCACTCAGCCATCTCTCCAAACTCCAAATGGAATGGAAAATAAAATTTCTTTAATTTATAATTTAATTTAAAGAAATTACGGAGAATTCAATATTTTCTTTATTTTATTTTCATATATTAATATTATGAATTAATATATATTACTATTACATATATAATTACATATATACATATATATATTAATATTATAAATATAAATTAATAATATAAATTAATAAATTATTTTAATTTTATATTATTAATTTATAAATTATTATTTATAATTAAATTATAAATTAAAATAAATTAAATGCAATTATAAAATTTTATATTAGGAATTTCCTATTTTTTATTTTTAATTAATATAAAATAAGTAAGTTCAGAGTAAATAAAGAACGAATTTGATCAGGAATTACATTTAGATAATGATTCGAAACAAGTATCTACAATACAATAGAAAGAATACCTTACTTCTACTTCTTTGATTTTGTACGAAAGATTTATTCCCCCGGCCTGGGCCGGGTCTTAGTTAAGTACCGGCCAGGCCAATACCTCTTTTTGTCTAGTTTCAATGACCCCTTCAATCCGAAAATACTAGCAATCCAACAAAACAAGGATATATATATATAGTCTTATAGTCTTATTGAAATTTATGTATGTTATTTAAAAAATTCGAAAATTTGAAAAGCTTTGTGCCCTTTACCCTTTTAAGTCCCTGGCTAACAGGACTAAATATGCGTCAACACCATAATTTGGATCCTATCTTGATTGCGTCTCACTCCTTTGTTCGACAAATAGTCCATTTATATACAATAATGTATATGTAGCGGGTATAGTTTAGTGGTAAAAGTGTGATTCGTTCTATTAAAAACTTAAATAGTTAAGGGAAGGGGTATCTCCATTTTTTTTCATACTCCGATCAAAAACTTTATTTCTTAAAAAGGTTTAATCCTTTACCTCTCAATAGCATATTTGAGGAAGAACATACATTCTCACGATTTGTATCCAAAGTCCTATTAGAAATCCATTTTTATTTTTAATAAATAAAAATGGATTATGTAGTCGTGAAACATAATTTTTTTGAACTGGATCCAGTCTTCCAATTGAATAAGTATGACTAAGG